TATGAGTCGAAGCAATAACAAGACTATTTCTAGTGGAACCTCTTTCACAATCCCTGGAGAGAGAGTTCACTAAGAGGCCGAGGGATAAGTAATTCGACGTATTCATATCCAGATCATGAATCTTTGGAATCCATATTATGCAAGGAGACATTGCTTTTGCTAATTGGAATTGAAGGGTGATATAAAACTGTTTCGGCATCATCTCACTTACCTCATCCAGCAAAGTTTGCAGCTCCATATCCATATCCACCTCCATATCCCTATCAAGGTCCCGATCGATATGGTCACTAACATCAAGATCAATATCCTTACTAACAGCAATCTTAGTATCAAAAAAAGAATCATCATCGTAATCGTCATCGTCACCGCCACTGCCACCAACATCAATAAAAAAACTAAAACTCCTATCCATGAACTGGGTCAAAAATACCGTAATAAAAGGAACATAGGAGTTTGTCGCTAGGTATTTGACCAAATAGGATCGTCCAGTTCCTATCGAACCTATAACTAAAATACCCCTAGAGGGGGATAAGGCTAAGCGCAGCGAAAAGGGTTTTCCATGAGATGGGAAATCAAACCTATTAGCTCCACACGAGATTTGTGAATAAGTGATTGTGTGATAATTCGCAAGGAATACCCGTCTTTCTGCTAAACAAGATGTATTGAACTGATAATTCATTAGATACTTTTTATGAATGTCAATTAAATATCGTAAGTAAATGACTCCCGGTTGTTCAATCATTTGATAACCAGAGTCATTATTTAATAAATGATCATCACTATGAGTCAGACTCCATAGAATTTGATCAATCCTTTTTTCTTTTTCGGTTGTTAAAGCAGAGAACTGAACCAAAAATTTTCTTTCTTCTGGATCAATCCAATCACTGAGCGAGAACCAGAATTCTATTCTATCCTCCATCCAATCATCGCCCCCAATCCAATCATCGCCCCCCTCTTCGTCTTTTATTATCAATGAATAGATCTCTTTACTTATATGACTTAGATATCGCGTATTTCTCGAAAAAGTGATTCGATCGATGGGATTTGGTATGATATTTATGAGATCCATAATAAAATTTTTTTTCTTAGAACGTATTGATTTGACCCCATAAGCGGGACCACCAAAGAAAGAACCTAATATTTCTTCTAGGAAATCTCCTAATCGGTTCAGAACAACCAGAAAGAGATCATTTAACCAAAAGAAATCCGATTCCGATATAGGATACGTATACAGAAGTTTTCTCAACTCAGTTATATATGATGGAGTCATCAAAGCTTTGACCTCTTCGAACTCTCTGTGTAACTCACTAGAGACTCGGAAAACAACGATAAGATGTGTATAAACGAAATATCCAATAACCAGAAGAAGAAAAAAGATTGAATATAAGAACTCCCAAACATTTGGCGATACCAGATATGTGCATATCAACTCATGATTTCGATGAATCATTTCTTCGGATAAAAGAAGATTATGTAAACACTTTTTCGAAATCTCACTTCTTATCGACTTAAATTCTGGAAGATAATATTTTTTCTGAAGAATTAGCCATGATATATCGGATCGGTGCCTAATCTCAAAAAAAATAGCTAAAAATTTGCTAATTAGGATCTTCAATAGGTCTGAAAAAATATCTAAAAATAGAGAAGTTATATATTTGTACCCTGTCGAAGTAAGGAACCACGGGATATACATTTTGACTAGATTCCATTTTGAGCGAATTGAAAAAGCGCTATCTCGTTGAATTCTATACATCTGCGCTTTATCAACGCCTTTATTTAGACTTCTATACATCTGCCCTTTATCAAAGCATTTCTTTAGATAAAGACTCCGTTTTTTCCTCTTTTCCGATGGTAAACATTTATCAGAACATCGAGTGTAAATCAAACCCATGTTTGAATTGAGATACTGATGCAAGTTTTTCCTTTCTGAATCAGATAGATTCATATCTGAAAGAGGTTGATAAAACGTTCTTTCAAAATGGACTCTTTGTTCCTCTGTTAGAGGGGTTGCAGAAATGTCTGTGATCGAGTCTCGGCGAACGAATAGATCGGATCGAATTGTAAAATCGTTAGGTATGAATATGTTAGATACCTGTGACTCGATTAGTGAAATAGTATCTCTCTCCAAAAAAGCATGTTTTTTTTTACTGACACCCAAAGCAAATATTTTGTTGCGAATGAACAAGATATCGAGGAATTTTCTATACAATAACTCAGAATTATTGCGAGGGGCTTTTTCTATATAAAAAGGGAATCTTTTGTTACAATAGAAGCAGAAGTTATGCGAATTCTTCAAGAATCGAAGTCGATTTGCCTTATAAAAAGAAGATATCAATGAACTTCTATGAAATGGTTTTACGGGATTCAGCCAATTGTTTTGATCGTCGGATATCATTGAGAAATAGGAATCCGTGTTACCATTCCTGTGATTATTTTTAGTATCGAATGAGTCAATCTTTGGTATTTTATGGATCAATAATTTAGATTTTTGGAAAGTCTCATGATCATTCAATAAGAAGGCTTTTAATTTTTTCAAATGAACGATTTGAACACCTATTAATTCTAACAACGGATTGTAGAGTTGATCATTCGGACCTTTCAATTCAGAAATATGGATCTCGGACCTATAAATAGGTATATTCCCAAAACTCACAAAGAAAAAGCGAAGTGAGTTAGACACAAAGAGAAGCAACTTAGACAAATATTTTTTGTCGATAACCTCAGACCAATCAATCGAATATTTATTAATACGTAATCGACCGAACACTACTTGAAAACGGCTCCTCTGCTCAGAAACTAAATGTTCCTGGAAATTCTTGCTCCCATTGAACCATTTGTATCTATATGAATCAGGATCCTGATTCATGAATCTCTCGGTTCGAGAAAGAAAAATAAGAGGATCGAAACTTTTCTTATCGCTCTTTTTCAAATTCGATAAATGTTGGTTGATCCTATATTTCCTTCTAGTTCTATGATTCAGAGTATCGTTTCCTATTTGATCCCTTTTAATTCCATATTCGAAGCTGCGATCGGATCGATTCATTAAAAAGAATCGATTCAATACATTTCTTATGTACCCATAGGTGCTATATTGGATTTGAATCAGATTTCGGATCAATATATTTTGATTTTTATTGACTGCCTCCATTTTTTTGTTACTAGCAAATACCACATTCAAGAATTGTTTTTGCTCCAATCCGCAGGAATCAATACAAAACGCAAATCCCTTATGATACACCAGATCCGGCTTGGTTATTGATAGAGTGAATAGATCTGCCATTTCTTGAAATCTCTCTTCAGACTTCGGAACCATATCACATCCCGGATCTGGTGAAATAGGATGAATTGAGACGCTATTTTGTAAATACGGCATTATCTTGAATAGATTAATAATTTCTTTATTTTCCGATCGCCTGAAAGGGGCCAAAGAAACAACAAGATGTTTCTTCAACAATTTATGATCTCTAGTGGGCTTCTCAGTAGGAGTTGAACCCAGATAAAGTTCTGAACATCGACCAGAGAAAAAAGAACGAATGGATCTTGTAGGATTATCAAGACGTTCTTCGATTTCTTTTATATCTTTCTCTTTGAATGAGGTCTCAATTCCAGTTCTAGTACTCTCTTTCGGCTCCAAGAAACAACTCGCCGAAATATTTTTTCCTTTTGGAAGATAGAAGAGCGAAACAATCAGCCTATTCATATTGTAAGACCAAAAGGGTTTTTCCACTGCATCATCTCTAGGTCCAATGGAATGCATAGGTATAGGAAGAAGACCTATCAAAAAGAGATTTTTTCTTTGGACCATATTTCGATTGTTAATACGATATAGAAGAAACATTACTACAAAGAGTATTACACCCTTGATCGTGAAATCTCGATTGCTTGTTGAACCCCGCGAATTGGGTGAAAATAGGATACTCAAAATTCGGGGATCAAATAATTTTATAAAACGTTCTTGGTGGAAAAAAATGTGAATGAAAGATACCCAATTGAATTTGGTCCATGATTTTTTAATCTCTCTTAATTCGAAAAGCCAGAATTTCACTTGATCGCCGTCCATCTCTGACTCTGCTACCTCTTTTTTATTAAGATATTTGTCTTGATCGCCGTCCATCTCTCCTACCTCCTTTTTATTAAGATATTTGTCTTGATCGCCGTCCATCTCTCCTACCTCCTTTTTAATAAATAATTGTAATCAAATGCGTCTAAAAAATCAAATGCGTCTAAAAAATTTTTTTATGTATTTATTATTTGATGTATTTATTATTTGATGTATTTATTATTTGATGTATTTTTTTTATTTTATGTATTTATTATTTGATGTATTTATTATTTGATGTATTTTTTTTATTTTATGTATTTATTATTTGATGTATTTTTTTTATTTTATGTATTTATTATTTGATGTATTTATTTTATTTGATGTATTTATTATTTTATGTATTTATTATTTGATGTATTTATTTATTGATTTATCCTAAAGATTTCATTTCAATTGGAATTTGGTTAGTCACCATGTACGAGGATCCCCGCTAAGCATCCATGGCTGAATGGTTAAAGCGCCCAACTCATAATTGGCGAATTCGTAGGTTCAATTCCTACTGGATGCACGCCAATGGGACCCTCCAATAAGTCTAAGTCTGGCTCTGTATCAATGGAATCTCATCATCCATACATAAGGAATTGGTGTGGTATATTCATATCATAACATATAAACAGTAAAAACTAGCATTCTTATTGAGACTCGAACTCATAGGGAAGAAATTTTATTTATGGATGGAATCAAATAGGCAGTATTTACAGACAAAAGTATTCGGTTATTGGGGAAAAAGCAATATACTTCTAATGTCGAATTCGAATCAACTAGGACGGAAATAAAGTATTGGGCCGAACTCTTCTTTGGTGTCAAGGTAATAGTTATGAATAGTCATCGACTCCTCCGAAAGGGTAGAAGAATGGGGACCTCTTATGGAACATACAATGCATTCCAAACGTATGATCATTACGCTTCAATCGGGTTATTCTATCCCACCTCTTAGAAAGAAAATAACTTCAATAAAAATACTTAATAACATGGCGATACATTTATACAAAACTTCTACCCCGAGCACACGCAATGGAGCCGTAGACAATCAAGTGAAATCCAATCCACGAAATAATTTGATCTATGGACAGCGTCGTTGTGGTAAAGGCCGTAATGCCAGAGGCATCATTACCGCAAGGCATAGGGGGGGAGGTCATAAGCGTCTCTACCGTAAAATAGATTTTCGACGGAATGAAAAAGACATATATGGTAGAATCGTAACCATAGAATATGACCCTAATCGAAATGCATACATTTGTCTCATACACTATGGGGATGGTGAAAAAAGATATATTTTACATCCCCGAGGGGC